ACTTCAAGCAGTGGAAATAACAAAAGATGTGCTCCAAGTCCTTGGGCTCTTGAACAGAATTCAACCACACTGGAATGGATGGTACAAAGTCCTCCAGCTTTTCATACTTTTGGAGAACTTCCAGCTATCAAGGAAACCGTGAAGTAAAAGAAGAAAAGGTAGACCACTAATACTAAGAACCTAACAGAACAAGCAATGCCCCGTGCCTTTCTTTGAGAGAGTCTAGTATGATTACACTCCTATTCAGGATATAGTATGTTATCATTGTTTCCGATGATAATAGATCAATAAAACGAGGTTTCGAAGCAAACAAAGTGAGGAAGTGAATTAGAAGTGAAGTGGTAAAGAGGTCGCATTAGAGAGAGCCTGAGTCCTTGTATCTAGGACTGATTATAGACTAGCTAAATGCAAATGCGAAGCTTAATGCCCAGCTCCAGGAAGATTGTTTTCCACTCTTTCCCTTGTCCGTGATCTCGGCTAGTAATTGATCTTTCCGTAACCGACCTTCCCTAATCATAATTGATTGATCTTCCAAGCCACACGCCTTCATCCATCCCAAGTGGATTAAGCAGTCCCAATGTGAATTGAATAACACTAACCCTTTGAATGTTTCAGTTGCTAATGGGGCAAGAATGAAACTAGGAGTCACACACCTAGCTTAACAATGAGTCTGCAGAACTATCAGTGGGAGACGGCTTTTTACATATTACCAGTGACTGGGTGTGAAGCTTTGCTGGGAGCGGCTTGTCTAAGAACATTGGGAGACATTGTCTGGAACTTTGATAAAATGACAATGAGATTCGGAATTGGAGTACAAAGTTACAAGGCATTCTGCCGCATGAATGCTAAGTTAGTAAGCTGCAAAATCATGACAAAACTGCTCCATCAAGAAAGAGAGGCGCCGAATCCTTGCAAGAGGGGGGGCAGACCGGTCAAAGCCAAGTCCAGACGAGCTGGCCAAAAGGCATAGGGCCAAGGCTGAGCTGGCAGGCTCATCTCACTTATTGTGTGCTTTGTTGGAATAGACTGACATCAAGGGAAAGTGCACTTTATCTCGATTCCTCTCTTTCTACAACTCTTTCTTTCCAACCCACTGCTCAGCCCCCTCCAAACTATGGCATCAAGGTCGGAAACCCCAAGGGTCGGGCCTCAACCGATCTACTGATAAGGTAAGGGGAAAGACAACTGAATAAATAGGTCTATCCTATAAAGACGGGCTAGAGTAAACGCCAAGCGCTGGCCCATTAGTGGGTTCAATTCCAGCTTGCCTTTCATTTTCAATTGTTAGAGTAGTCTCGAGCCGCGCTCTTCTGCCATGCGAAGGGAAGATCGGATTGAAAATGGCTAGCGAACTCAACCCTCGCGGCAAGAAAAGGACTCAATAGCTCATAGCCCGGGTGTGGCTCCCCTTTATTACTTCTCTTACTTATTATTTATTGGCCTTGGCCTGGCCCCCTTTGGTCCGAAATAGCCGTACGCACTCCTCCATATCCCACTCTGGAGGTAGGGCCCAAGAATCCTATATTTTTTGTTGAGTGGAAGTAGGAATGGAGTGGCTCATGCCAGACCTGAGAGATCATCCTACTTATCAGCTAGTTATCGGCTAGCTCAATCGCAAATCGGGCATCCCATGATATATTCAGCCAGCTTGTTAGCTCAGCCTCTTGCAGACCCTCGGGACTCGCCATTCTCACTTATATAGGATTCCATTTCGTCTCCACAAGTTAGCCTGTCTGCCTGCAAGGCCCAATCGAAGCAGATTGTCCCCGACCTTAAGGGTTCCGGATAGCGCCCCTTCACTTGTAGTTTCGCTACTCTAGGACATCAACACCAACTCAGGCTCCAGCCCTAACTTCAGCTTTAGATTCAACTTAAAATTAGGTACCAGCCTTGGCCTAGGCATCGGTTTCCTTCTTCGTAGTCTTCTTCTTCACAGTTTCCCTCGGATTCGGCATAGCCTTCTTCAGATTATTCATCCTTGTCTTCGTCTCTGTCTACCAGATCGGATCCAATCAAAGCAGTTCGTCCCCCTTCTCAAGTTCCGGAGGGTGGCTCTTCACTTGGTGTTCACTATTCTTTTGTATTGGCACTAACAATGGCACCGACTTTCACTTTGACTTAGTCCTCCGCTCATGAATCTGGCTATCTCAAGATATCCGGATTCCATTCCTTTCTGATGCGCCTTATGTTTCCAAAAGGTAAGACTTTCCCCTTCCAGGGTGACCCCATTTGCCCGAGCCCTAATCGAGGAATGGCAATCTCGTTTCGGCCTGGCCTTGTCTCTTCTCTCTGAAGGCTGTTCCTATTCATATTCAAATTGTTAGATAGCTTCTATCTTTCAGTTTATATCTTTGGTTCTCGAGGTTCTCAAGTTTCAATCCAGATGTAATGGATTGTATTTCACCCTCGCGATAATAGCTATATGGGTAAATTGCTTGACGATCTATCCAAAAGGAGCCGTGTCCATGCGGTTTTCCTCTCTCGCATAGAGCCAACCTTACTCTATGTGCTGTCCTGGGTGGGCTACCATCCTTTTCCATTCCACTACTTTACATGTTAGCTCGTCTCTGTCTTCGTCTTTGTGTCTGCCGATTCAATTGATGCTGCTCGTCCGTCAGGATGGCTCGACGTGGATCCCTATTCTTATTCCTAGTTCCACCTTCTTGACATAGTTTCCGTCTCTTGAATACCAACTTTCTGCAGGGGTGGATTGAGCGGTGGCAACGTCCGAAAGGTATGATTTAGTAGTAGATGGCCCCTTCCCTTCCGTGTTTGAAACGGCTTAAGAGCGCCTCGCCTTGGTCGGCGAGAAGAAACATAGAAAAGAAAGAAGGTATGAAATCCTTAGCTCCACCACGTGTTAAGCATACGAGAATTGAGACTGCTACCAGCCCCGGGAATTCCATAGCTGTTAGCTCTGACCCCAAAACATCCAAGGTACCTTGAAATGACTAGGAGCTCGCATGAACCCATATCAACCCATCTTCAATCAAGAGAACCGGAACTAGCTGGAAGAGAAAAAGAAGTAGATTAGGACTGCCTTTTAGCATTAGCTGGCGGGGAACTAAGAGAGAGTTCAGCAGGAAGGGAAGGAAATCTTCAACTTAAACTTCAACTCGCGTAAAGGGAGAAAGAAAAGAACTGGAAATGCATAGGATATACTCGATTAAATTATGAATGAAAATCGCAACTACTGGTACAATAGATACATACGGGTACTACTGGCCCACTATCGCTAGACGGAATGACACTCTTGTTATACGGAATCACACTAGCACTCTTAGCTCTTTAGCTATTACGCTTGGTAGTAAGGCGAGGAATGATAGCAAGAGTGCTTTACGAGAAAGAACCCTTTACCCTTTTTCTCTTTGACCTTGACCTAGCCCTTGCTTTGCTCGTTTGACACCTTGACTGGCTAACTAAGAGACTAGTCCCCTTTCTGGCTGGAAAAGTAAGTAGGTGGGGTGTTGAAAAACTTATCCTTCAAGTGAAAAGAAAAAAGTGCCTGCTTAATCTGCAAAGGAAATAGGATAACCTTAGTCCAGGTGATAGTACACTCCATCTTTCTTTCCCATTTGAAAGAGTGCTTCCTGCGCTTGCCTAAGGGACAGAGACCGCTGGACTGGGATTAGGATAGGGTTACACAAGGCCTGACCTTAGCATTCCAATTAGATACCCCTTTAGATACTCTGCTACATCAACAAGAAAGAAGAAGATAAAAAAATGATGTCTCTTGCTGAAGTGTTTGGGAACATCAGTTAGACCAGACATTGAGCCTATTGAAAGCACAATTCAATTCCTGCTCCTAGACATTCAGATTAAGATAATAGTGAGAGCGATAGACAGAGAAGTATAGAATGCTATTGTTTCAGAATCCAACACTTGTAAACTCATATCTCCAGGGACGGAGGTACCTTAGATTAGAAGCCCATACATAAGGACAGGGACTGAGCTTAGGACTGCAGGAAAGAGGATAGCCACTAGGCCAGCTACTAGAGACACACACACTAAAAAAGATATGGGGAAAGCATATTCTCTAGGAGAAAGAAAGACATCCATCTTGGCTGACAGGGCTGACCCTGACTCTGATGCTTGACTAGAAATTATACTTGCTTCACTTGAAAGTACAATTTTAACTTCAAGGCTTTAAAGGAAAGAGACTTATAGATTGGCTTGAAAACTCCCCTGAGATAAAACATCTTAATTAGAAGAAGAGGTCTTTCTTGATCCTGGAGAGGTAAAGATTGAGACAGGTTGTCAGAGTCATTTCTATTGCTGCCTAAGAGCCCTACCCCTACTTAAGATATTGCTTGAAAGGCGTTGGTTGAGTGACTGCACTTGCCCCTTTGACTGCTGGATTGATTGACTTTGCCAGCTTCAAACCCTACTGTTCTAAGGATAAGGAAAGGAACTGAAAGGGGATGAAAATATAGCTCATATTCTTCTCTTCCTTAGACCCACCATCTATCTAGTTAGCCTCCTCGGTGAAAGAAAGGGAAAGAATTTTGAATATTAGCTCTTCCGGAGCACTCTCTTAGCTTAGCTATCTACTAGGGAATCTTATCTAAAGCCTACGATATTTGACTTCTCTCTTTTCCTTGAGATGCTTCCAGTGCGCTTCAGGGGTTCTCGAGTCCGGGAAAGGGGAAGGACAGAGAGGATACCATCTAAGAAGGACAGGGAGGAGACCGCCTCTAAGACGACTCTCCTGGATGAGAAAACTACCCGAGGGCTCGAAGTGAATGAAGAATGATTGAGATGATAGCTAGGATGAACTTGAAAAGATCACAGCGCATTCTTTCAAAGAGAAGAAGCGATTCTAGCAAAGAGAAGAAAGTCTCAAAGAAGCCATTCGTAAACCTACAACTGACTTACTACTATCTTCTTATAAGACAGACTGGGAGACAGAAGGGAGGCTCTATTCAACCATTCTAAAAAAGACTGGCTACCGTATAAGAAGAAAGAAGAGACTGCCTACTGCTTTGAAAGCGGCTTGGAAGGAAGGAAAGACTCCATAACCAAAAGGCAAAATATTCACCAAAGCTCTCAGTGTCAAGCGTTTTGAACTGTTGAGGACAGGAAATCGTACAGGCCCAGAAGCTCATAGGCCCACGGCGCCTATTGATAGAACGAGTGGCTAATTCCTTTGGTTGGATTATCATCCTTCCTCCCTGCCGGCTTCCCCGGAGCCATAGGTTGGTGACTTGGCCGTGCTAGTGGCTGCAATGGCCTCATCCTGGGCAACTAGTTGAGGCATATTCCACTTTAGTTATCCCAACGCTTCGCAACTAGTCTGATAGCGGAGTGAAGCTTAAAGAAATTCCATTCCTTTCCGTGCCGTGCCGGTCAGCTAGGCCCACTAAGGCTAAGTGATAGAGTAAGGTGCGAAGCAAAGTCATATCGTAGTCAGTTAAGCGAGATGCATGAATAAATTTCTTTCTCGATGCGGATCACAGCCTAGTTTCGTAGCCAAGGGGCGAAGGGAAGGCACGAAGGATAGAAGAATCAGTCTAAGGCTATGCTCTGGGTTCTGGGAAGGTAGTTCAGTCACCCAGTTCAGTCACACCCGATGGATAAGCAGTGATTCCTCTCTTAGCATCTTACCCGGCAAAAAGCCTTAAAGAAGGAATAACCGGCTAAAAGCGTAGTGGATTTTTTCCTGCTACCATTGCTAATGAATCAACTGGTATTGGACTGCTCTCAAAGGCGAGGGGGGATTACTCTTAACTAACTAAGCCTAAAGGCTATCCAGCTTAAGGATGAAATTCTTTAGAAGGAAATACCCCGTCGGTAGTTTTGCAAAGGCAGAAGGAAAAGGCTTAGTCACCAGTTTCATACGAACTCACGAAGAAGGAAGGATGCCAAAAATCCATTCCGGCTTTCCTAAACTAAAAGGAGATCTTTGTCGATGCTCGTAGCGCATAGAAGGCAAATGTGGGGTAGGCCAAAAATCCCGACTTCTCTCGTCTTAGTGTAGTGGAACTTAAATACCCGAGTGAAGGAAATTCAATAGGTTGAGGGGGGGCAACTCACTGATTTTCCTGGGGTTAGGGGAAGGAAGGCCAGTACAGCGTACTTTCATAAAGGCAAGGCGATCTTGAAGACTTTGTCGCAGTCCCACTACGCGTAACTAGATGGGAATAGCTCCAAGCCCAGCTTTCGAAGCACGTGCCGCTGGCGCTTTCTTTTCCTTCGTCTGGTGTAAGCTAGACCAGCATCCGAAGCGTGCGAATCCACGCAAGCCATTGCGAAAGCCTCTGCCTTAGCATAAGAGCAAGAGGTTCCAACCCCCAGGGTGTGCCCACAAAAGGGGAAAACTTAATTAAACAGAAGCCCCGTTTTCTTACCAGGGAAGTGCTGCGCTTTTCAGCACCTTTGGCAGACCGATAAGAGTCTCGATTTATTTCAACAGATCTTGGTTCGGGTGCTCTTTCTTCTTCTGAGTGAGTGGATTAGCTAGACCCGCCTTTCTCTGTAGAACATGGATCTCTTCTTTCTACGGCGACGTATGCCTATCTTTAAACGCCCGCCCATCCCTATCCCTTTTGGATGGGAATCCGGTGTCTGGACGTGCCACTGCCACCAAAGAATCTGTTTTGCTTCGTGAGAAAGGGAGTATGTTAGATAGAAAGAGCTACAAAAGGTGTATCGGATATTTTATATTTCAAATAGCGCTTTGACGGACATAGGTATACAAAAACTGTCAAATTTCATTGCCTCCCTAGAGGTCAAAACTCTATCTCTTTTTATTCAATCATTGGAAGGCCAGAGGACGCATTCTTGTTGGCAGCAGTGCCATAAATACCGGCTTTACTGCAAAGCAGACCAGTAGTACCATTAAAAACTTTCTAAGTCCAAGTTCTTTCTGAGTCCTAAGACTCGGATTCGTACTATTAGTTCAATAAAAGCAATTACCAATATTTGTCATACCAATGATATTGGTAAGTACTTTAGGAGTGCCTTTGATTCACAAAAGAGTGTCAAGAAAGAAAACTAACTACATAATGAAGAAAGTGCAGCAAAGACTTGCAGGTTGGAAAGCCAAGTGGATCTATTTAGCTGGTAGAACGTCCCTCTATCATCCAATGTTGGTGGAGGTTTGACGATGGTTCAGTCAATGATTAAAAAACAATTGTTTCAGTTGCTTGGTTCTTCTCTTAAGAACTCAACTGGGAAGGCTTCTGCTCGATGATGTCATCTTGGTCCACCGATTTCATTGGGACGGCTTCGGCCCACTTAGAATAGAAAGAATAGGAAGACAAACTATCCAGAAAGATAGACAGAAAAAGAGAGAGACCTTACACCGAAACAAGGGACTAAGGGCTAGGGGATATGGGCATAGGGGCTACGGGAAGACGTACGATAGGCTGGGTAGGATCCGTACTGGACGGAAATCGAATCTTTCCTACTTTGAATACGGAATAGCCAGAGAGATAAGTAACGTAGTCACCGATTGGAAGACTTCGACGGCTTAGAAAGAGAAAAAGTACTCGCTCACTGGAGCAATAAAGAAGCGTACGGCTTACTAAGACACTAGGCAATGAGCCCGCATACACATTCACTCGCTATAAGACTCACTTACAACAATGGGAGAGACTACCAAGACTGAATGCTTAGAAGAATGGAAGAAAAGATTCCAAGAACTACAGTAAGAAGGAAATCACCAAGCAAGACGGAGATTTGAAGGAAATGCCCCTTACACGACTCGTAGCAATACATGGAAAGCTTCCAAGGAGATATGGAATATCAAGAAGGATAGGGCAATGGGTATGGTGCCTAGGCCTGCAACCTCATAACCTAGAGCTGATGCTGATGCCCTTACTCCGAGTCGCGGATATTACGATTACAGAGGTTACGAAGTAAAAGAGTAGAGGAATGGTGGTGAAAGAAAGAGCCCCACCTAGACGTCTGCTTTGGATTCGCTTTCTTCCAGTCCTTTTCTCAGTCGAAGTGATCGCTCTATTCCGTCAGTCTTCGAAGGCAGCGGCAAGACCTTTTGCTGGAGTTGACTTTTCCGTCTCGTAGGAAAGATCGTCTTATAGTATGTAGGTTAGTAAAATCCGTCAAGCATGCCAGTCCAAGGTACTGAGTCCTTTTTCTAGCAGTCATTGCGTAATCGCTAAGCAGCCCATCGGTCGAAGCTAGGGGCTTTAGCCTTACCTTGCCTTCAAATCAATCATATCAGTAATCGAATGAGTAATTGAATCAGCCTTTCAGCCTAGTCTTTGAGCCTTCCAAGTCTTCTAGCTCTCTAGGCTCTCCTAACCCTAACAAGCTTTCCAGTTTAGTTGTCCAAGCTCTAACTTATCCTTCCAGCGGTTAAGCTTTCGATGTAATCTATCCCGTCTAGCCCTTAGTTCATTCCGTACGTCTGTGTAGTCAGTCATTGTCTTATACGTCTTTCACTATTCAAGTAAGGAGCTCAGGGGCCTGTGTGCCTTGTTTCCAAGATCCGGTGGATAGCTTTTCTATTCCCTCGGGCTTTCAGATGGAGGGGCAGTCTTAATTCATCAACCAAAGATGAAAGTAAGAGAGGCTATTATTAAGATTCTTTGATCCCGAAAGCCCAACACTCGGCCTAGGAATTCTTGTCCGAACCTTCCATCCGTAAGCCAATCAATCGAAAAGACAAGACAAGTCAGCCATCATTCGACACCTTCCGCCGATAAAGCATGCTATCAAAAGAAAGAGTCACCCAAGAAGGAATTTCCAACCGAAACTTCACCTGTCGCAGAACCGTAACCCATCACTTGGCCTCTCCCTTCATGTGCATGCCTAGATCTTCGTCATTCTCTTCCACCGAAAGCAAGAATGGCATAATCAATCGCATCTGCAACCGAAACCCAAGCTGGCGAATAAGCAAGTGATTGGTCTTTTTTTAGTCTTTATTAGCTTGATCGGCAACTGGGACACAAACGAAGGAACTTTTAGAATGACTTCAATTGACACACAAAGAAGTACCCTGCTTTTGACCAACTATTCCATAGCTTCGACGACTGCCTTGCCTTGACCTTCCCTTGTTCTACCCTCGGAGATTGAAAGGTGATTGAAGAAGATAACTCTATGCAGCGACAGAGGGAGGTAATATCATAATAGAGTCAAAATCACGATTAGAGTCAGTCCGGATAAAAGAATCCAATCCGCAACTAGTCTTGGAGTGAAAGAACCTGGGAATCCCCTTTTTAATAGAATAGAATCCGGAAGAGGCTCGACGGGAGCGGACTCGTAATCGTGTGGACGCCTTCTTACACAACTGAAGGGACAGATTTCGAGCGAGCGGATTGCTTCTCTGGAGAAAGATGGGCTGACCATGATGGAAGGGCAAGGACCCCAAGAAGAAGCCAAGCCTGAGGCCAAGAAAAGCGAGCTCAAGATCAGGAGCCAAAGCGGACCGAGAAGAAAGAAGAAAGGCTACTCACTATTGGGTCAAACTGCAATTCATTTGAGAAGAGAACCGCCTTTAGTTCGGCTCGCCATACTAATAACAGAAAGTTGAAATAGTTGGAGGAGGGAGATCCTTCAGTCAATCGACCCCGAAGAAAAGGTTTCCAGCTATAGGGTTGGTTGGACGACGTACGGATAATCTCCGGATTCGCCCTTCCGTATTCATCGATAAGGGGATGATGATCAAAAGAGGACTGGTACGTGAACGACATTGGATTCAAATCCTGCTCATATCGATCCATCATTATATGCTGTGTCGAAAGTGGGTACTGGTTTGGAGAATCAAGAGACATTAGACTTCATGAATTTGAGCATCCTTATGGAATGTATTAGCCCTATCCATCTGGATCTGGATTTGTTGGATCCTCTTGTCATCAATCTGTCTCTTCTTGCTCATCCATTCCCGTCAATTGGGTTAGCAAGTCCAATTCCTTTTGATCCTTCTCCAAATTCATTCCCTGGTGTGTATGCGGAAGCGGGGTATCCTAGGCTAGGCTTGAACCTAGTCAAAGGTGTTTTGTGCCCTCATGATCCAGCTGGAGAGACTCTCCCAAGAAAAGGAGAAAAAAACCTCTTAGATCCGCTAGATCTATTGGGATAAGCTCTGGAACTGGAGCTGCTTCTATTCGTGTCCAATCCCCGAGCCACCACTGGGAAGGAAGGCTATTCCATTCTAGAGGGAAGGATAAGAGCGAATTCGAATGAATCTAATGCGGCTCTTTTGATTATCGTTGAGACAAATTCTTCGGTGTGTGAAAAGCATCCTAACCGGAAAGTGGCATCCGAACCCGGTGGTTAATACGTGATAGGACATTCCTTTTTTGACCAATAATCCGAAGGTTCCACCATTGAATCTGCTACTATTTCTCCTCATCCACTTTCCCCAATTAGGTCCCCCGGAGCTTGTATCCGGGTCGTTGCGACCGGAATGGGACATATAGGAATCATCTGGAAATAGAATGGGAATAGAATACTGGTCCTCATCGGCCCGGAATAAGGCGGAAAACCAAAACCTGTTCCCCTCAAGCTGTGTTAATCATCGGCTGGATCCGATATGTGGAGGGATGAAGGTGGAGAACCAAAACCTGAGCTTGGGCCGAATACAACCCCTTTTGATTAGTACTCCCCCAGTGAAAGAAATTCTCTATAGAATTGAAATGCTCCGGGTTTGGATGGAACTGTGGATTCGGGCACAAGTAAGTCGTCCAACCCTTACTACGTCTTCCCACATGAGGAGAGCGGAGGAAAGGTAGGTTCTTTTTCTCCTCATAATCGATCGTACCCCCGGTTGGTTTTCTCCTTACGTTTCTAGTAGACTAGTAATATCGATATTAAACCCTTCCTCCCTTTCTGAACCCCGCGCCTTTGGCCCCTCTGGTCTTCCACTTCGCTGCGCTCAGCGCCTTTGTTCCTGAAAGACAAATTCAAGACAATATCCTTTTGGCCCATGAGTCCTATCATTACTTGAAATTGAAAAGGCGAAGAAGGAAGGCGGACCGCTCGCTATTTCTATTATCAAATCCACTATGATCGCCCGAAGCACAAGAGAAAGTCTCAGCTTAGCGTAGTTCAATCAAACGGCCTGAACCGCATCGATCAGGGTTCATCCACCACATCCGAAGTGAACAACGTATCACATCTGAAGTGAACAACCATTAATTATAAGCGACTTTATGACATAGAGAAGAGGGCGACTATATCTACATCAAAACTTGACCGATCTAACTCGCATAGCAGCTACTGCTTCTCTAACCACTTCCCTAGTTTGATTGAATGGATAAAGAAAGTCCCGGCGTGGCCCGGGTTGTGTTGGTAGGTGAATATCCAGAAGTTCATTCACAGACAGGTACGGCAGCAGGTAGGGCTGCTAGTTCAAGTGGGCCAAGCGGCCCGGTCAATCATTCTGCCATCGAAGCTGTAGGACCTATGGTTGGGCTAAGGTAAGCAGTAGGACGTACGGCTGGGCTAAGGTAAGCTAAGCTGTTGGTCTAGGAACGAAGGAGAAGCTGTGAGCAAATCCACTTCTTTGATAACTTGTTTAAGGTTCAGGAAGTCAATAACTAGGCTCAAGTCCGCCTCAGTCGAAGGGGAAGCCAAGGTTAGCTTATTTACTCGCGGGGGGACAGACTCATGGATATTTCTCAATAGTCAGAATTGAAAGACGGCAAGGAAATGAGGAGCGAAGCGAGACGTACCTACTTAGATACAGGCAAGGAAGTACAGCTTAGAGACAGGCAACCAAGTACAGAAGTAGGGAAGCTCAGCCTCAGACAACTTAGGAAATACTAATCTCTACCGACAGCGAGAAAGACAAAGCAGAAAGAGGAAAGACAGATAGGCAGAAAGATAGGAAGACAGGAAAGCAGAGATAGATAGCGGGGCTTCCTTCTTATAGTAATCAATACATAGCTTTCTTAGTCGATGGGGGATTCTTGCTAGGATAACTCAATAAGGACAATACGACAGGACAGAAGTTCACTACCTATATACCAGGATAAGCAAATGCAGTCAATCAAAGGGTATTACCAAATGAAAGAGGGCGAGGAAAGGCACCAAAGCCGGGGATGAATACCGCCCCAGATTAATCAACAAATGGGCATCGAAGGTAGGGACTCACTCGACCTTTGGGGAGAAGGGAGGTTACTTGCTCGACCAAAGGGAGAGGGAGAGGAAGATTGATCAAACTTCCCAAGGGGATAGGAACGTACTGAATCAACGGGCAGGCAGACAGGACTTTAGCGAACGAGCAATCTCCGATTCCCGCTATTCAATCTCCTGATCTACGACCAACCTTATTCTTGCTTTAGCGAATCTAGCATCAGTAGCTGCTCTTGAGACAATGGCCAAGAGGTACTTCTACACCTTAAGCAGCCTTTACCTTCCCACTCTGACATATGTTGAATTAGAGATCTCTTACCGACAACAAACCAAGTGAAGCAGATTTTCGTCCTCCAACTAAAGCTTCAAGATCGGGCAGCTCTCACTTTAAGCCTTGCCCGCTGCTTTTATATGTATGGAATATAGGTAGGCACTAAATAAGATCTTTGATTGTTTCTACATCCTCTGGGTAGTCACCTCAAGATTCCAACTCCTCAGCGCGGTCAGTATCATCTTCTTAGATCGGATCAGCTACGTCTTGGTGAACAAGAATGAAAGCAGCGCCGAGAGAACCCTCATGGACTAAATAGAAGGACCTGCGGGGCGTGCCAGTAGCAAACTTCTCAAATCGATCAATTCCGTGTTACGCTCAAGGGAAGGCAAGGACCCGCTTCCTAGAAGAAAGCGACTGGTTCAGTTTATTAAGAGACGAATACTCCTAACAAAGAAAACTCTGAAGTGAAGAACTACTCATGTCCACTCAAACAGCTCAACTCCGGGACTCTCAAAGCTTGTAATAACACTTTTCGTTCTCTTCCCACCGCAGGAGGCGGGGCTTTTTCTTTCTATCAGTTTCAAATCAAAATAGATATTGATCTGGGCCTATGCCCATTACCCAAGATTACTATTCAACGCAAGAAAGAGGCGCAATAGCATCTTTCTAATATAAATTAATTCACATTCACCTTTTCCGCTAGCTGGGAGCAACTGCTTGGACTGGATGTACGCCTTTAAAGAAAGAAAGTAGATAAAAAGCTACCACTTCAGAGTGTACGGCTATCTCTCAGCTTCTGATCCCTGCCTAGATGAAGAAACGAGTGTCCATAAAGAATCATCAAGTAGGGAGAGGTGCACTTAATATAAGCTAAAACGAGAAGGCAATTCAAATTTGAAGTCAAGAACAAGAAAAGCTCATGCGAAGGTTAGACTAAAAGAAACTTTCCCGTCCTGCATATATTAGCAATGCTCTATTCCCAATGCTGACAAGAACACGCGTTGCAACTAGTAGAGTAGATTCCCGAGACCGCTGTCATTCCTGCTGATCTAGCTTCGTATTCTCGCCACTCCGGGGCATAAGATAAGAGCAATCCAGAGGACTCCCAATTCCAAAAAGTAGCTATCAATTAAACCAACCCTTCTTCATTAAAAGAGGCAAGCGGATTGTATTTATTTATTTATTGCACTAGTTCCCGAAACAAACCGTTCCTGATGTGATGACCGCAAATGTATCCCGACTCGCTGAGAGTGAAACAGCCGACCTTTCTATAGAAAATCTATAGAAGAACCTTGAGCTTTGAAGCAAGTGGTCTATGCTAGCTCGTTTTCGAGAGGAAGAGTTTGCTTTTCGGCTCATGCTATGGTATCGGAATGCCTCCCATTAGGAGAAGTTGGATCAGAAACTTATTACATGCCAGCGCTACTGCTGTAGTGGGAGGCGAGGTCAACGGTAAGTGGACGAGAACCAGTAGAAAATTCCACAACATCCACATTAGGAATGGAAAGACCTGGGCTGCTAGTGAGTGCAATGGGGAAAGTTTTCTCTATTCATAGTAGGTACGACGACCCTAGCAGACCCTCCCTTAATTCGAATACGTAACATGATCTCCTTCAACCCGCTTTTCTGCCTATGGCCGAGTCATAAACTATATCTATCACGGTGGAACTCTCAAAAAGCACTTTTCTAAGAACTGAGACCTGGAGCCTTCTTTCCCATCATTCAAAATACACAAAGTGTATTATAAATTGCACCATGAGTAGTTCACTACCCCTCTTCTTATGGTGTATCATCCGCTTAAATATGAATGGTAAAAGGAAGAGCTACCTCTCCCATATGCGTCTCAATTTCTTTCATCTTTCCCTCACCCACCGGTCGAATCTAAGGTGCTTATAGCGCCTGGTCAACTACCTACTTCTCTCTCGATTTGGTTGATCGCAAGCAAGCTACCTTAGCGCAGCGCTCACACCTGAATATCTCGTACCGAACTGGCTATTACGACCTGAGCTAGCTTGGATTGACAGTTCATTCCTGGCTGGAATCAATGTCTCATTTTCTTTTTCTTCGTAAGGAGGATCCCCCTTCTATACTATCTTTTGGTGGTCTGTATAAATGGTAATGCTATCGAACCCCGAGCATCTTCTTTTTGATCTGCAAATGGAAAAAGGGGAGGTCTCCTCCTATTACAGAAGAAAGTCTTTCTCTAAAGTTGCAACCTAGGATCCAGCTATGAAAGAAGCCGGCTTTACAAGCTAAAAGTGAATAAACATCTCTTCTAATTGGGATACCCAGGAGTGCCTCCACATTCTAAGAAGGTGGAACAAACTCAACCATAAAGAATACGAAGTGGGCGATGACTGAATGAATATGAAGCAAAGAACCCGCTTCTAACCTCGTTTAACACCATGCTTCCTCCGAAGCTTTCATCTGAGTAGTCACTACGCCCTACCCTATCGCTGAGTCTTTGGAAGCGGTTTCAGTATCATTTCCATCCGAACCACTGACTTATTAAGAGAAATATGCGAAGATTCCATCTGGAGCCGAATCACTGAACAAACAAGTGTTTCGGAGATCTTTGACCAATCCTTTCCTCTGGATTCATTGTCTGCTTTGGATTTTCTCAATTGCATCGACCTTTCTTTTTCTAGGTGAATCAGATCTCAATCTTTTTTCTTTCATATTAATGGTTCCCAGCGGCTTCTTTGTTAGTAGTGCTATTAAATCTATAGATTGAAGGGCCCCGCCCGTCTGCTTATCCGTTTCTCTGATCCGTCTGTCGTTCCTCTGTAGCATGCGGTCGAACCTACTTTAAAGATCCTGCAGCCCCAAACGCTGCTATGGCCTTCTTGCCGTGAAAGTGAGGAGAGCTTAGAAGCAGCATAGCCTCGAACCAGGATTGAGAGTTTTTCTTCATCATCAGCAGCTTCTATACCCACCTAAGATGGAAAAGACAATGTTCGAACCCAAAATGGGGATCTTTGATCCTCCGCCCAATCTTGACTATAACTTTGGTAGTGACAGACTAGCCCATATAAGGTACAACCTAAGACGGAACTATTTTCATCGAGATGTATTTTATGTCTTTTTAAAGTTCGCCAAGGCGAATTCACCCTTAAAGCTTGCTTTCTCGCTGTTGCAGAAAAGGAGGATGCTCTAACTGAGAATTCAAGGAAGACTTGTTCCAACGCCCATTTCTTGCTAATGATGTGATGATAGAAGCACTCTCTCTCCTTTTTCTGTTTAGCCATGACAGACACCTTTATGTATGCCATTTTGAGACACCAAAAAGGAACAGAGGCTCAATCTAGATTTGTCACAACTACCAACTACCTCGAATTAAACCCAAGCCCCTCTTCTAGAGCTGTCGGAACTAAAAGAAAGAGAAGGGCGGCTCTTCAATTACCGGGGTACATCTTCATTCGCGATTCATGATAGATCAAGGGACTGACATAAACATACACAAGCGGACTAGCTTAGTCTTCTTTCTTTACTTTATGATTCCTTATACGGTCAACACAATCTGAATCGTTCAGAGCCACTTTATAACGATTGCATTTTTCATGCTTGACTAGTACCACAGTCTATGCATTGCCTTTTATCGAGAGAAAGACCAACCATCAATCACGAGATTTCTTGTTCTGATGTCTAAAACGTGCCAATTAAACTACTAGCAAGCGCTCGGATTCTTCTGATGTGCAACATCTACATAGGAAAGTTTCTCCCTTAACAGAGGTGTCGTAAGTCGCCTCTTTCTACCCATCCGCCCAAGTAAGATAGTTCAATCACTTTATTTGATAAGCAATAAGCCTTTTGCTACAGCTCCGGAGCTGCCAGCTATAACATATTACACCTACCTATACCTATTAGTTAACGGACGCTTTCACACCGTTGGTTGCTACTATTCATTTCATACTCGACGAGACGATCCTATTGCCGGTGTAGTAAACGAAGACGAAGCACGATCTTATTTCTTTTATACTTCCTTCAGCTTTCGACCTTCCCTAGGTAGATATCCATGAAGCAGCTTTTTCAACTTAAGTGAATAGATCCGTTATTTCCTATTGTAGTGGTTCCCTAGTTATCCATGTCATTTTCTTCGAAAGAATGTGTCCTGAAGCCATCGCAACTTACCAGACAAAGCCAAGACGAACCCCTTTCCACGGCAAAAGCAAGGAGCATCGCGATACGCACAAGAATTTCAATTAAATTAGCTCAGATGTATCCTTTCTTTCAAGTGCGGCTCTATGCAAAGGTTATTAAGCCACCTATGTTATGGTTATGTAAGGGTTTAGTGATCGACTCTTCTAGCAATCGTTTTGATAGAGCAAGGCTTCGGGGGGACAAGATTGATGAAGTTAGGAAGACGGATGCCTTGTGGTGAATGGAACGAGGTAACTATTCAGAAATACGATATCTCCGCGACTCGGAGAGCAGCTGCTCCAACAGAAGGGCGAGCCTTTTTAGCTATGATTATACTCGTGATTTTCGCTATATTATGTGCTTGTGATTCTAACCACGACTATCCTTGCAGAATGGGACTCCTTGCGTGGCGGTGAAGAAAGAACGGGCGGCGGTGAAGAAGGGAGCATACGCAGGGAAGAGGGAGCAGAGATTCTTTCTCGAATTTTTTTATATACAATCATTCTTCGTCTGCCCCGCGGCATCGGTTAAGGGTATAGAAAAGGGTTCCATCTTACCCGAAATGTCGAAATGCTGGTTGATACGGGGTAGGGGGAGATGGTGACAACTGCCAGTCTACGAAGCCGTGGAATAGCAGGCAGGCAACCCTTCATTAATAGACGGGGGAATCAGGGGGTTGCTTACTCTCGCGACTATACGCGCAGGAGGGTTGGGGACTCATGGAAAGTGATGAATAGAATCTGCGAATCGCAGTATTCCCCGGTTCCAGGTTTCCGACTCACCCTCCATTAAGAAGCATCTCATTCAAGTCCACTTTTCGCTGTTCGACATAACTGGCGAGTCACGTCAACCGCCTTATTGTTGGTAGGGCACTCTAGAGCCATCATTCTCATTTGGTCTGGTTGTATAGCGGAGAAATGACGTCGACCCGATCTCCCTAAGCAGAGCCCTTTTTGAGGTAGAGTGTTGCTGCTCATATGACTGAGAAACCGACCAAACCCATTTCCCCTACTATGCTACCATTCAGGGATAAGGTTTAGTAGACGGCCTACTATTAGAATCAAATCATCTGGTCAAAAAGGGTGTTGGTCGATTCGGTCAGAAAAGGTGTTAGAGAATAGGAAATGGTCATTAAGGGTGATGGTCAGAACGGGTGCAATCTCCTACTATTCGAGAACCAGCTCTTATATACGTGTTAACAACTTGAATGAGGGGAATAGAAATAGTAGGGTTTGTTTCCACCCATCCTCAGAAGTGACCGGTCGATGACATAAGGGGCCGTTTCTCGTGAGGGTCGAACGGGAACCCGATCAATCTCGAGCTCAAACTCGGACCTCCCGTCCGTTGGCATTTCGTCCGTTGCTTACTTCCTAGTCGATTCTACTCATCCGGTCACTCTAGTCTCGCCTCGGCTCTTCCCCGGACATGCCTAGGGTGGGGAGACGAACAATCTCAGCTTGTCATCTCGTTTCCCTCGTATCTCGTGGAGGGAGTATCATATGGACTTCCCGATTTCTGGCTCGAAAGGGAGTTTACTTGCTCGGCCATAGGAGAGGTAGTTTACTTGTTCTTTAAGTAGAGAAAGCGATAGCTTACTTAGTACACTTAGAAGCGTTACAAGAGTACCTGGTTTTCAATCTGATTGCTATCCAAAAGCAGCAGGTTCTTCCAGACTGATTATCAACAAATGAAATCCTCAGCCCAGTCCGTTACCTTCTTTACTTGACCCGCTCGTTGCTCGCCTTTTTATTGGAAATGCATTGACTACTTCATACCTTTCGCCTATCAAATATGCACTTCTTCGCTTTCATTTGCTTAACCGCCTTCGTGCGCCTCTTTCCCGCCTTTAGCTATAGGCAGTCAGTTAGGACAGTCATAAGAAATCATTAAATGCTCTATCCTTCGAGGTCAATGCTCTCCTTCCTTCGAAGAATAGGTTCCAGCAAGGTTCGCTACAAGCAGCACCAACCACTCAATAGCTCAACTTTCTCCTTTATATGAATTCTAAACCCCTACATGGGCATACCGTTGGGCAAGCTCCTTATCGAAAGGAATGGTCCATAACCAGTGAATAGTAGGCTATTGGGGACAAGCAATCCGCTCGGACCGGTCTGAGGCTCTGTTCTCAGAAGCAATGGGCAAATGTAAATGTGATTCGTATCGTATGGGCGGACTCAATATGGCCACCAGATGTTGGTTAAGTTACACCATATGGTCCAGTGAGGAGAGTAAGAAAGACGGACGTGGAAGCAGATTGAATATCGGCGACGAGGCCTTAATTAATGGGCAGCGAGTATCCGCTTCCGTATCAGCGCCTGTGTCGGTTTATTTGGAGGTTGATGATGCTGCTTCTTATTATTTTCCAGTGGATGGTGGTGTGAAAGCATATTGTAATGCCTGACGACTTATCCCTCATAAGCTGCTGCTAAGCCGGGTCGCCTACTTGCGCCCTCGGCACGTACGTTTGGGAGTTCCTACGTTCCTCACTACTCTCTCCTTACCCCCATAGAGATCAAAACAATAAGAAGACGCTACGCTATCGGGTTCAGAAGATGCGAAAGCGCCTTTCTCCCTATTAAGAAAGAACAGTGCGCTCCGAGGTTTTCAGTGGAGAATGGGACCTATATATCAAACAAAGGCCGGGTTCCGTTTTGTTCGGCGCACCGCTATGGATGGAGCAATCACCCGATACCTCCAATGAATGCCTTTCTATCTTGACCGCGAAAAGCACTCTCGGATGAACGAGAACGCCCTCCCCTACTAAGGTAGATAATTGCCAGGGATAACCCGCTCTACAGAACAAAGAGGTGCGCAAAGACCCTCGTGTGGGGATCATGGTAGTGGGCATTTCTCACTTCGCATATGGATCGATTACCCAACATGATTACTGATTGATTACCTAAGGAGAAGCAAAATTCCTCGATTGCTCTAAAGCTGTCTTCTTCTAATTTATGAAAATCCTTCTCTGCCCTTCTTAGTCTCTCTTCTACTTGCGAAAAGAAGACTCATTAGGCCGATCTTCCAGTAGCAGTTCTGCCGATCAAGACCGACCATCCTGAGCGCCAACACTTGACCCAATCAGAATCAGTCCGGCATATCGGCACCGTAAAGATGGATTTGTACATCAATGAAAGCAGCATAAAGAGTTTAGATGTGATGTGACGATGAACCTCCACGCCATCTCCTGCGGCTATTTGTCTGATTGCGTTGGATGACTTCCTGCTTGGCTTGGGAAAGATGCTTCGTCAAGCTCCCGTGCCTATAGGCAAATACACACCGCTCGGGATGTTAGCGCTTTAGTTCAGCTGGATCTGTGGAACGTGATCAGTTACCTATCAAAGTAGAGTGAGGGTCTACTTCAATGGGACCTTTATGTGGTGCTACGATGCCTTAACAAATGAAAAATGAATCGGAATGATCACTTGACGTACTGGGCGCTGAAAGCTGCTTCTTTTCTTTCATACATATATTATGGGGAGCTTTTATAGTACGTGCTTCCCTTCACCTGGGCCTAAGATAGGACTCTCTTGGGTAGCCGAACCGCCCTAAGGTTCTGATCAAAGATAGAAGACGGAACCCGAACTCCTTGCTTGGAATCGTGACAAAGGCCACGTCGCTAGGGAAATGTCAGAATGGACAAGATGGTCAAGGAGCTGAAAAAGGCTAAACTTCCGGCTGAAGCAACCCAAAGAACTCAAACTATCTCGAGATATATAGTCGATAAATCCAAGCGCTATCAAAATCAAAGAGTATCGCATCGGTCTACCACACTAGCCACTCTGATTCAGAACTGGCCATCCGAAAGGGCGCTAAAGTGAGCTTATTAGTGGCGCGCTTTCGAATCGACTGAATGCAGGGTGTGCCCCTCAGTCATCTTAGGGTGACCAAAGGTTCAGGGATGTAGACCATGGCCTGGGCGACCGAGCACCTGAAAGGGGCACCCGCGGGACTCCTATACCGATGATCTTGGAGAGGGAAAACTCAAACTGCTTAGGGTAGAGGCTCGTTGAGACCTAAAGAGGAGAGCTTAGATGCTTAGCTTGAATCTTAGCATCTAAGACTGGCTCTCCTCTCTGTCTGGTTCCAGCCTTTATCTGATCGTAGGAGGTTTTCAAGCTAGGGAGCGACGGAGGCTCGAAGGGAAAAGATAAGCGATGGATCGCAGCGAAGGAGGCGCATTCCCTCTTTTCTTTCCTTTCCTTTGAGAAGAAAGCGCCGGGAGAAAGAGAAAGAAGGGCAGGAGGTTCACTAAATCAGAAGCAAGGATCGGAAGTCGAAGTGATGGTTTGCGTAAATACGTATATAAGATGGCGGATGGAAACACTAGTCAGACTGAAATCCTCCGGCCCTTTCTTATGCTCCTACTGGGACCTCAGCAAGCCCGTTAAAGGCCCGACCGCAGTAGGCCTTCGACCTGCATACTGATATAGAAGGCTCAGATGTTTCCGATCGGGAGAGCGGGGTAGAAATTCCATGTTTATGTGCCAGCTCTTCGGATTAAGTTCCTGTCTCCGAGCGGAGAGGGGAAAAGCAAGGAATGCTTTTCTTCGTCCCTCCATAAAAGGAGAGAGATTTAAGGCTGATGGCAAGGTCCAGTAGGAAGTCTTCCCGCCGGTCAATCAATGGAGAAACACAGGGAAGCGGCGAGCGAAGCCATTGAAAAACATCATAGGAATGGTTGCATGAGCCCCTGCCCCGATGGATGGCTACGATGGAGTTAGATGCCACCTGCCGGAATAGAGATAATTCACTGAACGGCTGCATCCGAACACAACACAACGCAGGACTGCGCCCTTCAAGCTCAGTTGTTCACTTCCGGTCTTCGCCTTCTGCTTCTAAAGCGGGTCTTAGGTTCCAAGGTGCTTTCTTTATTGAGTCTTCCCCGAGTAAGGAAGGGAGAATAATGTATTTGATTGACTGCCTACGGGGAGTCCTACCCATACCTATATTTTCTAGGTAAGTTGGTTAAAGAAAGATTCAAGCTTATAACTCCCACCCCAACCCGGTGGGAATCAGAATAGGTGCCCACCCTAGGCTCAATAGATTAAATAAAAGTATGCGAAATGCAGGCAAGGTTCTTAGGGTGGGTGGGAACCTCTTCTTATTCCCACCTAAAATGATCAAATCATAGCGTGGGAATGGATTGAGAAGATGGATATAGCTCACTACCCAGCTCAAGATGAAGTGGTTTGGACTGCAACGGCTAATGGCAAATTCACATTGGCTTCAGCATGGAATGAAATCCGTAGGCGCAGCTCCAAGGTCAGTTGGTCGAAATTTCTCTGGTAGAATTCCGAAATTTGCATTTTCTGCTTGGTTGGCTTTACATGGACGGTTTTTAACCATCGACCAATTACAAAGAAGAGGCTTGCAATTGGTGAACCAGTGTGTCTTGTGTTGGTCTGCCATGGAATCAATAGACCACTTGTTTTTCAATTGTGCTTATACAGCTTGGATCTGGAGATCATTGCTGGGAAGAGCGGGTTGTAGAAGACGTCCAAGAAGGAATTTACAGCAGGAAGTGGAAATCTTGATGACCTGTTTTGGACAACATGATCTACTTGGGGCGACAATGCGTATAGCCTTTTCAGCATCAAGATGGCATGTGTGGACAGAACGAAACAACAGGATCTTTCGTGGGACCTGTTCGCATAAAAAGCAAGTGCTAAGACGCATTGTACAAGACGTAGTAAGCAAAGCAGCTCGATCCCGATGGAAGCCGAGAGATGGAAACCAGCGTGACCTGCTATTCGAGAAATGGGGTATCCAGGCCGAGGTTCCAATTGAACAAGGAAGAAGCGTGAAGTGGTCTATTCCGGAGTCAGGTACATGGAAGGCCAATGCTGATGCAGCCTTGAAGGATGAGAAGGGTGGACTTGGGGCGCTAATCAGAGATGAAAATGGAGCTATGTGCGTGGGCAAAACAGGTAGAGGTAGCACCCATCTTTGTTCTTGAACTCAGAGCGATCAAGGAAAGAGTGGAGATGGCATTACAAAAAGGGTGGAGTCGACTAGAGATCGAGACGGACTCGTTGTTGGCCAAGCAATGCCTCTTGCATGAAGTAAAAAGACCATGGGCAAGCCTCCATTTTGTGAGAAGCATTTGGGAACTGATGGAGAGATTGGAAAAATGGAGGATTATGCATACGTTGAGAGAAGCGAATAGTCCAGCTGATTACCTTTCCAAGTTAGGGTTAGCTATGAACAATAGAGTGGTATGGGAGAACCATTTTCCCCCCGAATTACTAGCTTTGGTTAATGAGGATAGAATGGGGAAATTGCATGTCAGAAGTGAATGTATTATACTTTTGATATCTAAGAAACTGGTAGGATCTTTTTTCGCCAAAATTCACCATCAAAACAATGAACAAATCTCTATTGTTCTTGGATTCATCTTTGATTGTAGAATGATGAAACAGAGATGAGAGTAGTCTTCTTTGATGAGTTTGTTCGAGGTGAAAGATCTGCAGAGCCGCCCAATAGTGCTTTCACGAAAACCGGTCCCCGGTTGGCTAATGGTTTCTATACACCATACGAACCAGCTATCCACTCTATCAATCAAGACTGCTCATCCGGTGGACTCCATTCTTTTCTGTCAGGGGAGAAAACCTTGTTTGATTGTCAACAGCTTTTCAGGCAAGAGTCGTCTTTTGAAACCTTTACCCTTTTGATGCTTAAAACACACAGATCTCATTCGTCAACCTCAAACGAAAAGGAATTTATCCTTCTTATTTATATGCATTTAGTATTCATATTAATAGATTAGGTTTACGAGAGAAAGAAATTCGATTGTCATGCATGAAGTCTAGTTAGATTGCTATGGCTATGCCGGAAGTCAGGTCAAGTGAAGCGGAACAATCGCTCCAATGTAGCTGGCACCTAAACCTTCCGTTGTAGTTACTCATCGTGCTTCTCTTGACTTGGAGAACATGTGTGTTTTAAGGACTCACACTAACTCCAGCTCTCACAGCCTCTGCCTCGTAAAATTGACACTTTATTCTCTTGGCTGGAACAGGTGCTGGCCATATGTGGACCGAAACCATTAAGATCCTGGAGCTTTGTGTTTGCAATCTCTTCCTCGAAGAGATCCATTCTCCTAGTTTCATGAATTGTTCCCTGGTTCTGGCCCCCGAGGGGGGGGGCTTGGAATTACCTCCGGGTGCGATGTTGGCTTATACGGCAGCTCCCTGATTGGATTCTATTTTGTTACATCGATCCTTTGGTCTACAAATGGATCTTCCAGCCCTCACCATTTCCGCCTTAGCCTCAATCTGCTTAGGGCTTTTGGGGCCTACTTGTCATCTTAGCTGCTTGTTCCGCGTCTATCATCCCTCGGATCTCCTGCCTTCCCCCTTGTACTTATCTTAGCTTAGCAACTTGCAACCGCTCATTGCAGCCTCTATTCTTGTGAAGTGAAGGGACTCTCTAGAGTAACTTCACTTCACTATCCTGTATCTCTCTTCCTTCCTCATCCGATCAAGAAGATGAAAGCCGAAGGGAAGGTAAGAAAGATTATTACCCAAAAAGAGCAAGCCGACCCTCCATTTGGGCGCGAAACAGGAAGGGTCCGCAGGAGAAGAGGCTCGTTGAGACCTATTATCACCGCAAGCACTTGGGTAGACCCGATACACGGGAACCAGCATTCGTGGGACATACCCATATTCTGTAAGAAACAAAACAGGCCCTTAGTGCTTAAGATATGGAGAAAGAAGGTTCTGAAAGAATTGCAGTGACTACGCTGCCTTGCCACTAACGGTTTCGGGTGTCCAGAAGGTGGAGCAACAACAGTTGACGGTTTACCCGACTCTCGATCAGCAAGCGGACTGGAATCAGAGTGATAGGGCGTACCCCAACCAAAGAAAGATGAAGGAAGTGAAAACAGAATTCCACGATTCATATGAAAGGCCGCTACAAGACAGGCAATTCAAGTTGCGGCTAGGGGAAACCTTGGATAAGGGGGAAACGTGGCAAACTGATGATTGACCGAAGCGGACGAAGAGGCGATCAGAACTGAAGCTAAGGATAACTGAAGTAGCAATAAGAACTTTGACAAATCATGAACGAGGAGCTACGCCCCGAATATGCTCTAAGGTGGGGACAAGAACGAGCATGTGAACGAAAGTATGAAAATGCGAGATTTTCTACTGAACTTATGGGCAAAGGTCGGCTTTGGACTCCACGTGTAGTCGGTGCTCCGTCCCCCAGAGGAAGCCCCCCTTTCTTTTTGGTTGTAGTCAGACACCTAACCGTTCAACCTCGTAGGCATCTTTCTATTAACCAAATCTGATACCGTCAGGTACGGAATGAAATAAAAGGACTTCTTCGGCCCCTGCGCCTAGTGGTGCTTTCGGCTTGAAAAACCACGTGAGTGCTCTTATTGGACCAGAGCTTTGGCTACTCCCTGTTGTCTTTGAAAGAAATTTACTGAAACCTGATGCGCAGAACCCTTCGTACAAAAATGAAAGATCAATCTCAGGCCCAATTGACTCATCTTAGAAAGGATTTGATGAGCCAGTAAGCTGAGCTATCAATGCCCCACTAAAA